TCTTTTTCATAGCATTATCCATTAGAAATGAATTTTCTAACATTTGACTCCGTACCACTGAAAGATTTAGTCGCATACTTGAAAGATAACCCAAAAAAAAGAGAGAATGTTTGGATAATTGGTTTATATGGATTCTTCCTGGTTCAGACCACACATAAAAATGACATTGCCATAAATGGACAAGGTAATATTTCCATTTATTCATCAAAAGAGGCGTATCTTTTGAAACCAGAATGGATTTTCCTTGATATCTAACATAATGCATGAAAGGATCCTGGAAAAACAATGGGATAGCCGGAAAATCGTTAGAAAAGACTTCTTTTCTAGGATGCTTTATTTTTTCATAGAAATATATTCGCTCAAAAAAGCTCCCAGAAGATGTTAATCGTAAATGACAAGATTGGTTACGGATAAAAAGTAAGATGGATTCATATTCACAAACATGAGAATTATATAGGAATAAAAAGAATCTCGAATTACTTTTTAAAAAAATAGAAATAGATTTATTTGAAATAATAAGACTATTCCAATTATAATAATCGTGAAGAAAAAGACGTAATAAATGCAACGAAGAGACATCTTTTACCCAGTAGCGAAGGATTTGAACTAAGATTTCCAAATGAATAGGGTAGGGTATTAGTACATCCGATACATAATTTAAATACGGGAATTTGTCCTCTAAAAATGGAAATATTGAATGAATTGATCGTAAATTAGAATATTTTACAATTTCTGTCCCCTTTAAAGAAGATACTAATCGTATGGAAAATGGAATTTCCACAATGACCGCAAATCCCTCGGATATCAGTTGAGAATACAAATTCTTATTGGACCAAAAAACTTTATTTTGGTTAGAATCATGAGCAACAAGAATCAAATGATTCTGTTGATACATTCGAGTAATTAAACGTTTTACAATTAGTAAACTAGATTTATTGTCATAACCTACATTTTCTAACAAACTCGATTTATTTAAACCACGATCATGAGCAAATGCATAAATATACTCCCGAAAGATAAGTGGGTATAGGAAGTCATGTTTCCAAAATCTATCTAGTTCTAAATATCCTTGAAATTTTGCCATTTGAAATTCGATTTGAACTAGAAATGTAACTAAGAGATTTATTGGGTTATCAAATGATACATAGTACGATACAGCCAAAACAAGGTATTACAAGGTAATATAATAAGAAAAACCTCGGAAAAAGGTAAGACTCATCAACCATCAACGGACTCTCTATCCTCTGTCTTTTTTTTTTTTCATTAAATTGGTTTATTTATGTTCATTCTATAATAACAAGATGATTAGAAATCCTTTATTTTTACAATCCAATCGCTCTTTTGATTTTGAAAAAAAAAAAAAAAAAAAAAAATAAATATTTTTATCAATGTACTGCCTTCTTTTACACATCTATCCCCACCTCATAATTCAGAATGGAGAATAACTAATAGTTAGGACTCATAAAAAAATAAATAATCCACTTATGGGAAAAAACTTCCCCGCGGCAAGCACTAATATATTGTTAACATCTAATTAGATCGGGGAATAATTCATTCAAAAATTCAGAACAGGAGCTCGTTACTTTTTATTTCCCTATAATTAGAACCGTAGCAGGGCTCTATCCATTTATTTCCTCGACCCAGCTGTAACTTTAGTTTCATTTTTTTTCCACGCCCCAAGAATAAAAAAAAAAATGAAACAAGGTTTTGACCTATACGGCAAGAATGAAATATTCTTAGAATTCTCCATTGATACGACATGCTGCTTTTTCCATTCATTTCTTTCAGGATCAGTCGCGGTCTTACAAACTCTACCGATGGTATGGACGAATCCATTGCTTCATACAAATGTGTAAAAGATGCTAGTCGCACTTAAAAGCCGAGTACTCTACCGTTGAGTTAGCAACCCCAATCAAATAGCTAAAATGTATAGATACAACCGAAATCCCAATAAATAAATTGCAAAGCGCAATCAAAACATTAAAAATGGCAAAACAAAAATATAAAAATTGTCAAATCAAAATATAGATAAAATATGGATAAAGTCAAAATATTTGTAGAGCAACTCTTGTCTCTTATGTTATCCATTATTATATTTTATTCATTTTAATAATAAACAAACTAAGGACTTATTGTATCACAGAAAATCCAATGGAACCCGTTATTTGAATAAAATAAAATATAGGGAACGGAGATAAATAAATGCATTTATCCACGATCGGATTATATTTATTTGATACATTGTTGTCAATATGAATGGAAATGTTGAGAAAAGAATACAATGAAGAAATAGAAGAAATAGAAAATCAATTAGAAATTGAAATAAAAATTGAAATATTATTAACTAAAACTAATAAAAAATATTATTAACTAAAACTAATAAAAAATATTATTAACTAATAAAAACTAATAAAAAAATGAATTAATAAACAAATAATAAACAAAATAGAAATATTAAAAGAATTCAATTTTAAATAAAAAAAAAAACTAAGGACTTGTGTTGGATTGGCACTCCATAGATAATTGACATATATACAAAATAAGGTATAAACGGAAGAATAAATTTAATTAAATAATTAAAATAATTAAGTCGAAAAAATAGGGTTTATTCATTATTCAATCAATAAAAAAATCAAAAATAACTTAACCTTTTTATTTTTTATTTGCTCATAGAATTCCAACAAAAAACACCCCATATGACATGAAAATAATATCCAAATTGAAGACCCAATTATCTCTTGATATTTTTTCTATCTATTCTATCAATTATATCAATAAAATTTTATCAATAAAATATATTTTGATCGTTATAAACGACGACATTCTATAGTAACAATAATAAATTGAGTATGATATGAATAGAACAAGTGAGGAGAGAAAATAGCGAAGAAAAGATTATATAAAGCTATATCTATATACAAGTAATCCACACTCTCTTTTTTATATATTTCATTATATAATTTCATTAATTGAACTTCATTTGGTGATTAAGACCAAGTTCCATAAAAACCCCTGCCTTCTTTAAAATATCATGAACAGTTCCTGTAGGCTGAGCGCCTTTTTCAAGGAAATATAGAATAGCAGGAACATTTAAATCGGTTTGATTCTTTATCGGATCATAAAAACCCACTTTCCGAAGATCTCTTCCTTCTCTTCGGGATCGAACATCAATTGCAACGATTCGATAAATAGCTCATTGGGATAGATGTAGATGAACAATACCCCCCCGAGAAACGTATAAGAAGTTTTCTCCTCGTACGGCTCCAGAAAATTCGAAATTATGTCTATGTATAGAATTCTAATATCAGATAAACCATAAAATCATCAAATCAATTAGATCACGAATTCTCTTTCTTTCTATGACTTAAATACTTTTTCTTATTCTTTCCAAAAAAAAAAAATTGCATCCTCATAACTCAAGTTGTATAATTCTCAAATAACTCAAGGAAACCTTTATAAACATTTCATGTATTGAGCGGTCTTTAATCCCCTTTTGTCTGTCTCTTTTAGAATTTATTTATTTTTTTATTCTAATCTTTTTGTTCAGACAATTGAAAACGGTATTTTCTTGTTCCAGGATCCTTTATCTTTGCCTTGAATCATTGGGTTTAGACATAACTTCGGTGATTTTTAATCGTTTCAAAATGGCAGCAACATACCATTTTTGTGATTTCTTTCCATCAAATAATCATATAAATGGTTGATTCTTGTTTAATACACTTTTAATTTGATCAAAAGAGTTTTACCAATTCAAAAAAAAACTTTGGATTTGAAACTTGCTTGAATTGGATCTTTTCGATTTATATATCGAAAATAGACTTACAAAGTTGTCCCAATTTATTGATTGATACTAACCCTAGATTCTTGCCCCCGAGAAATGAATCAATACTTTCTGCTCGAGCTCCATCGTGTACAGTAAATTTATATCAAACCACAATACCCCCGCAATGAGAGGTCTAGTGGAAAAGAACAAATGATGTCGAGTCAAGAGCACTTTCATTCCTATATAATTACTATATTATATAGTATATAATGGTGGATTAAGACTCCACAATGGATCGTGTCCTTCAAGTCGCACGTTGCTTTCTACCACATCGTTTTAAACGAAGTTTTACCATAACATTCCTTTAGTTTGTAACCCGTATCTAATTGATTCCATCATGGAATTATGAATAGTCATTGGTTCGGTTGGTACTGGTACATAGTAATCTATACTTTATCTATACTTTATTCATTCAATATAAAATAACAATATAAAATAAAAATGGGTAGTTTCTGAAGAAGTTTTAGCAAAAATTCAATTTAACTCCAGATCCATATAATTATTAATTATTTAATTAATATTAAATAATATTAATTAATATTAATTTTAAAATTTTTATTTAATTAAAATATTCAAAATATTAATTAACAAAATATTAATTAAATAAAAATTAATAAAAAATTTACAATTATATACCAATTATATCCATAAATTATATACATATTATATATAAAAATCTATTAAAATATATAAATAAATTTATATAAATAAATTGAATAGATTTATAAGAATCTATAATAAGAATATATAATTCTAATAATTTAGAATTTAGAATTAGAATAATAATTAATATCAATTAAAATATTTCAAAATATATATATTTAAATATTTAAAATCAATTTTAATTATAATTATAAATAGTAATAGCACGAATCTAATAAAAAAATTCAGTTTTTTTGAATCTGCATCTTCAAGTAACTTGATAGTGATAGGAAAGTAACTTGATAGTGATAGGATAAATTCAACAATTCTATTTTTTTAGTGAAATGGTGGATAAAAACTGATGTAAGGGAAGATTCGGTTTTTTTTCATACTGATTGATAAGAAATAATATGGATACCTATATCTATCGAATAGACTAAACAATTGTTACTGAAAGAAATTATAGATATTCTATCTTAAATATTTAAGATTTAGAATCTTTCTAATTTTAAAATTTAGAGATCACAAATAGAGTGAATTTTATCTGTGTCTTATTTGAACTCGATTCAATTTGTGAAAAAGATATGATTCCCAGAAGAATTATTAAGCATCACATTTTTCCAATATTCTTACTCTAAAATGAAATAAAAAAATGAAATAGAAAGTTGTTAAAAAAAAAGACTGGAATCGAATCTATATTATTCTATATCAGAATATAAAATAATATTTTATATTCTGATATAGATGGATTGAATCTGTGATAATGTTATAATAGATTTGGTATGCTCTGGGACGGAAGGATTCGAACCTCCGAATAGCGGGACCAAAACCCGATGCCTTACCACTTGGCCACGCCCCATTTCTATTTGACACTAATAAACACTAATATTATTAGTAGTTGTTCGTCAATTCCAGTCTAAATATCTATAAAAAAAAATCTGATTGTTAATAAAATTTTGTTATATGTAGATATAAAATGAAACTCAATTTATTGATCATTACATATAATTCAATTAAGATATTGTATGAAAATATGATTTGAGAATTAAAGTTGAAGGATTTTTGATTGGGCGAGTTCAAATCAAAGAAAGTTTTTTTGTCTATCTTATTTTTATTCATTTTCCCCTCTATCAATAACTCAACTTATTAATAACTCAATCAAAATAAATACAAGTATCTTCAAGAACAATTTGTTATGCTTAATATATTTAGTTTGATCTGTATCTGTCTTAATTCTACCCTTTATTCAAATAGTTTTTTCGTCGCCAAATTGCCCGAGGCTTACGCTTTTTTGAATCCAATCGTAGATTTTATGCCAGTAATACCTTTGCTGTTTTTTCTTTTAGCTTTTGTTTGGCAAGCTGCTGTAAGTTTTCGATAAGATCTTTAATACTATTCTAGACAAATTTATGATTTATTCGAAAAAAAAAACAAAAAAAAAAATTCTAACAATTGATAAGATCAAATAAGTTTTACAGTATAAATCCTCGATTCAAATATTGAAATTATTGTACAGCCCTGATAAATTTTTATCACCCCTTATTCCATTCCTCATTCTGACCTCTTTCCATTGAAAGACCATATTGGAGTTCCTCAAAATATCTCATTTTGGATATAAAAGAAAAATTTTTGTAATGAAAAACTCAACTTTTATTACATATTACAATTAATAATATTACAATTAATAATTTTTTTTCTCTAATTATAAAAAACACTTTATTTCTTGGTGTTAAAATCCAAAATAAAATTAAAATAGTTAGGGTATGCGGTATAAAATCAAAATAGAGAATCTATTCTCTTTTTCCTAAAAAAAAAATCTTGGAGATTGTTCGATGCTTACTCTCAAACTATTTGTTTATACGGTAGTGATATTCTTTGTTTCTCTCTTCATCTTCGGATTCCTATCTAATGATCCGGGTCGTAATCCTGGACGTGAAGAATAAAAAAAAAAAATTGTTTTTCTTGCTTTATTTTTAAAGGTTCTTAGTAAGATTTTATCTATTCCACACCTTTAACTATTAAAAAAAAATAATAAATCGCGATTTCTTTCGCGATAAATTCGAAAGAAAATACCAAGTTTTAGATGAAAACGGAAAGAGAGGGATTCGAACCCTCGGTACAAAAAACTCGTACAACGGATTAGCAATCCGACGCTTTAGTCCACTCAGCCATCTCTCCCCCGATTGAAAAAAGAAAATGACTATGTTACATTAGTAAACAAACATAAAACTTGAAAAAGCTCTTTTCCCTTCTTAATTTTTATTTTATTCATCTTTCTTTTCTATTTTAAATTTTAATAGAATTTTTATAATTAACTATAATATAAATTATTAACATATAAATGTTAAATATAGTTTATAGTTTTTTATAATATAAAAGTGAAATAAACAATAAAAATAAAATAATATTAAATTTAAATTCTTTTTATTATTTATTAATTATTAAATTCTTTTTAATTATTTATTTAATTATAATTATATATATTTAATATTATATATAAATATTATATATATTTAATTAATTTTGAATTTAATTATATTAAATTTATATTTCATTTTTCATTTGAATATTATTTTAATATAATATTCAAAATATATATAAATAAAAATGAAAAATGAAATCTTTTTTTTTTTTTATTTCATCCAAAGAAACCTTTTATTTCCACGGCTTGGCTTGGTCAGTACCTAGCTGGCCGGGCCTCTTTTGTTTCAACGAATCGGAATAAAATTATTTATTTAATAAATTTAATAAATTTAATAAAGTCAAATTCGTTTTTTAATAAAAAAAGCTAAGTAAAGAAAAGAATGGAACTCTTATTATTTAGTTATTTAAATGAGTTTAAATGAGTCCTCGTTTCCTAATCTTAATCTCATTAGGTCCTCTGACAAAACACGTTAACTTTCTAATTTTCATGATTCTTTTCTTTTCTCTTTTCTGATCCTATCTTTTTATTATGGACGAGTTTTTTGTTCGACAAAAAGTCTATTTATATACAATAATCGGATTGTAGCGGGTATAGTTTAGTGGTAAAAGTG